AGAAGAAGGTGATTTTAACAACCTTTCTAGTTACTTCGTTTTCTATTTCTATTTGAGAAGATCCTAAGGAAAAGTATTTTGTTTCCACCGCGCTAAAACAATATGCCGATGTCTCTAGTAAACCAAAGATATCGTTGAATAGCTATTTTGCTTCAATTTATTTCTTTCAACCTAAAAAAAAAAATGGAAGATTTAGTTACGATTAGAAATTGACTTTCCATCTTCAACCATGGATCCTTTACTCATACTTAAAAAATTGGACGTCTTGATCCAATTTTAAAATTCTGTTTCGCAATTTCATAATCCAACTTTTCAATTTCTAAGTGATTCGTGGATATAAATCACGAGAATGTGTATTTTTTTCTCGAATTTCTCATTGAGAGGTAAAGGCTTAAATCCTTTTAAGAAATAAAGTTTTTGATCGGAATATGAATAAAACCGAACGACCCTTTAACTATTCAAGGGTTAATAGAACGAATCACACTTTTACCACTAAACTATACCCGCTACAATACGATTATTGTATACAAACGTACCTTTTGTCGAACAAGATAATTGAGCATGATCAAGATAGGATCATCAAAGAATCATAAGAATGAGAGTGTTGAACTTTTTCTTGGGGAGATAAAAATTTAATGAGATTCGGTGAAATAACTAATAAAGTTTTCTTTTTTGCTGAAAAACATTGAAAAAAATACTAAAATAATAACCAAAAAGTGCATTGTGGAATTTTTTTTTTAGTTCGTAAAATAACAATAAAATCTAACAGGAAAAAAGATGTAAATATTCTTTCTTCTTTTTTTTGTTGCTTGAATATTCAATTGAATATTAATATATAATAAATAAGAAAATATAATAAATAAGAAAGTTTTTTTTTTCAAATCATATATCAGAAATTCGTAAATTCGTTGGAATAAAAAATGGCCCGGCTAGGTATTGACCAGGCCAGGCCATCAGAAGAAATCAGAATATGAAAGAAGGGCCTTTCGAACAAAAACAACACAAGGAGGTCTTCCTTATTTTTCTTTAGTTCGATTGTTGGTGCGCTCGAATCCCTTTTTTACATAAAGGAAATTCCTTATTTGTCAATTTATCTCTCTCTATATATATAATAGAATAGAGAAAGAATAATAGAATGGAGAAAGAAGAGAGAAAGAAAGACTACTTACATTATGTGTAATGTAGTAATTATCTTTTTCAATTGGGAGAGATGGCTGAGTGGACTAAAGCGTCGGATTGCTAATCCGTTGTACGAGTTATTCGTACCGAGGGTTCGAATCCCTCTCTTTCCGTTCATCACTTTATTTAATTTAATTTATTTTGATTTTTTCTACTTTTCAAAAATTTAGTGAAACCTGTGGACTAGATGAAATTCTAAGAAGATTGGAAAATCTTCCCAGGAAAATTCTTTGGATTTTATTCCTCACGTCCAGGATTACGCCCCGGATCATTAGATAGGAATCCAAAGATAAAGAGAGAGACAAAAAATATCACTACGGTATAAACGAAGAGTTTCAGAGTAAGCATTACAGAACCTCCAAGATAATTTTTGCAAAAAAAAAAAAAAAGAGAATAGATTTTCCATCTTTCTATCCCCTATCCTATTTTGACACCAGGAGAGGAGGTTTTTTTATAGAAATAGAAAAAAATTGTCAAAAATGCATTTTTTTTTCATGAAAAACAAATGTTTTTCATAGAAAAATTATACAATTATATATTGTAGGAGACCCTAATAGGGTTAGGGTCTTTGACTGGAAAAAGGGTGAAAACTGAGGAAATGGGGGTAAGGCGTTATGGCGATTATACAAGAATTTCAGTGTGCGAATTCCGCGTCCATACTCTAAAACTTATCTGATTTTATCAATTGTTAGAATTTTATCTCGAAGAAATCATGCATTTTCTAGGATATTCTTATTAAGAATCTCATCGAAAACTTACAGCAGCTTGCCAAACAAAAGCTAAGAGAAAAAAAAGCACAGGGATGACTGGCATAAAATCTACGATTGGATTCAAAAAAGCATAAGCTTCGGGCAATTTGCCGAAGAAAAAACTACTCCAATAAAGGACAGAATTCATACAAATACAGGTCCAACTAACGATATTAAGCATAACAGGCATTTTGTTCTTGGAGATAATTGCATTTTTATTGAGTTTTGGATATAAGAAAAAGGAAGAAAGTAAGTAAGGTAGACAAAAAATCCTTCTTTTTCTTTGAACCCACCCAATCAAAAATCCTCCAATTCTCCTTTGAGAATAGAAGAAATCATACTTTCATACAATATCTTAATTGAATTCTATGTAATGATCAATAAATTAAGTTGAATTCGATATCGATATATATCAAAATCCTAGTACCAATCTATTCGATAGATATATAGATATTTGGACTGTAGTTGACAAACAATCAATACCAATATTATTGTTTCTTAGTGTCGATTAGAAATTGAAATGGGGCGTGGCCAAGTGGTAAGGCAACGGGTTTTGGTCCCGCTATTCGGAGGTTCGAATCCTTCCGTCCCAGCGCATATCCGCTGCATTCTTACCATAGAAAGAAGTAGCAAAAGAAAGAAGTAGCGAAGTGGATAGGAGTTAATCCGAATTTTTTTGAATATCTGTGTCTCTTCGAATCTCATTACCAGATCATCAAGTTCCATATAATAGAAATTTTTTGGATTTTTTATGGAGCCAGTGGATTCTGGTTAAATCTCATTTTAGTTAGGTATTTCGTGCTTGGCTCAAATGAAAAATTTGAAATCTATGGAACGATTGAGGCAAGAGTGATTTAGCCTATCACTTTTATTGACTTTATGACAAGAGTCAATTATTTCAATATTACTCAACTCTATGTATAAAGTGAAACAAAATACATATACATATAATATAGAATCGGGAAGTGTTTAGCTTATATGGTATATATCATTCTATTTCAGTGACAATACTTTATTTTTTTTTGTAAAAAAGATTTATGATCCCTTAACTTATAACTTAACTGATTATAACTTAACTGAGAAATTATTTAATTAGATATTATTTAAACTGAAATGATTTCAATTCTATATTATAGATATATAGAATATCGATAACAGTGACAACCGTTCAGTCTATCTGATAGATACGAAAACCATTCCCTATTTTTTTTTATTTTGATTTTCGTAATCAGATGAAAAGAATAAAGATTCAAATCTTAACTTACATCATTTTTTTATCCATCTCATGAAAAAAAAATTGGATTTCTTTGTTCTTTTTTTTTCATCTACTTAATATATATCTATTATATATAATCAATTAGTAGTCAATTTAAAAAGAAATACCTATCTTTCAAACCTGATGCTTATTATATAATATATAATTTGATTTGAATAAAATAACTCAATAATAATAATGATGTCTAAATAGAAAACTTTTTCAATTTCAATTAGAAATATTCTTATTTTGAATGATTTTCTAAGTCGAATTTTTGGTACCCAAAAAATAAAAAATAGGAAATTGTTGAATCTATGCTATTGAGTCGCTCGAAGATGCAGATTCAAAAAGTTATTTGTTGATATCTTTCTATTTCTTTCTATTATCTATATATAATATTTTAATATGTTAAAAATATGTTAAAGATGCTATCTTGCTAAGACTTTTTTCAGAAAAATTCTTCCCCATATCATATATAGAAAAGTCTAGATTACCGTGTCTATGTACAACTAAACCAATGACTATTCATGATTCTATAATTGAATCAATTCCATACATATGGTCCCAAATGAGAGGAATGTTATGGTAAAACTTCGTTTGAAACGATGTGGTAGAAAGCAACGTGCGACTTGAAGGACACGATCCATTGTGGATTTTTACATCCACCATTTTCGATTTATCTAGGAATGAGGGTGCTCTTGGCTCGACATTGTTTGTTCTGTTACACTCGAACCTTTCATTTTTTGTTGGTTGTTGGGTTCTAAATAGTCCACAATGGAGCTCGAGTAAAAAGGATTAATTCATTGCTTGGGGCAAAGATCTAGGGTTAAGGCCGATCAATTAAAACAACTTCGTAAACGTATCTTCATAGAAAGGATCCAATTAAAAAGAAAAACTTGTTGTAATTGATCAAACTTTCTTTTTCGATGTAAAGTGTATCACGCGAGAATCAACTGTCCATAGGATTTTTTGAGAGAAAGAAATCAAAAAGGGGTCTGTTGCTGCCATTTTGAAAGGATTAAGAAGCACCGAAGTAATGTCTAAACCCAATGATTAAAATCAGTATAATTATAAGAAAGGATCTAAGAACAAGGAAACACCATTTAAATTGTCTCGATAGTCTCAATAACTAAATAAGACTAAAGAATCAAAATCAAATTTTTAACGAGGCAAACCAAAAGGGGGTAAAGACCACTCAATAAATGACATGGACTAAAGATTTTTCCTTTGAGCTATTGGAGAGTTATTCAACTTGAGTTATGAGTACGAATGGTTTTTTTTGAAGGAAAAAAAAAGAAAAAAAAAACGGAAATCATAGTCTAATTTAGTTGAAAGGCCCATTTGTTATTGAATTTCTTAGAATTGGATATATAGACAAAACTTCGAATCAAATCATTTTTTCTCGAGCCGTATGAGGAGAAAATTTCCTATACGGTTCTAGGGGGGGTATTGTTCATTTATATCTATCCCAATGAGCCGTCTATCGAATCGTTGCAATTGATGTTCGATCCCGAAGAGAAGGAAAAAATCTTCGAAACGTGGGGTTTTATGATCCCATGAAGAATCAAACTTATTTAAATGTTCCCGTTATTCTGTATTTCCTTGAAAAAGGGGCTCAACCTACAGGAACTGTTCAGAATCTTTTAAAGAAAGCGGAAGTTTTTAATGAACTTCCGTCTAATCAAACTTAATTCAATTAAAGAAAAAATCCAATTAAAGAAATGCCAAGGGGGGGTAGCAACTTATATATAACTTTGTATAATTTTTCTCTACTTGTTTTTTTGATTTCCCCCCCTCGGCATTTCTTCTGTATTCGT